AATGTAACTCCTTGTTCATGTTCAAACAACTATTCAGAGTTCCGAGCGCTCCTTGTAAAGCTTGTTGGAAAACCCGTTGTCGGACTTGATTAATTGCTCTTTGTTGTTCAAAATGAATGGTTTCATTTTTGTAATTTTCTAATTGGTCCAAAGTCTTAGAAGTTGAATTAATCAAATTGAATTTTTCTCGTTCTATCTCAGAGTATCCGTTCACTCGAAACTGATCCGCTTCTATTTCGACTTTCCGTAACCGGGCCCGGGCTTTTTCCAGCCGTTCAACGGCCCTACCCTGCAGTTCTTCTGAATTTCGAATACTATTCAAGATCCTCAGTTTGCGATTATCTAATAAATCACTTAATGAAAGTAGATTATCTTTCCATTCATCTCAAAACTTCCATGATCCCTTCCCGAACCAAACATGAAATTTTCGATTCATTTGGCTCTCACACTCAATTACGTCAACTACTTATGTATGGGGGAGGTTCCCATATCTTTTTTTAATGTAATGAGCCTATCCTCTCTCTCTTCTCTATTCATATTCCAAAATGAATCTTGCGGCTGATCCCTAATCCAAGACCGGAATATTCGGAGGACTCTTCTGACCAAATCAAAATAGATAATTGTCAGCAAAGTTGTTTCTTTTTTTCTTCAAATCCAAAGAATTCTTCTTACTTTATACATAGGTCATCGATTCAGCATAAAAAGGGGTTGTTTGAAATACCTATTTTTCCAATATTTTCCAATCAAATTTCCAATACCACTAAAAGGCTCAAATCTTTTTATCAACATGAGTGTTTTATATCGAAAAAAAAAAATTCCAATTATTATTAATTTTTTAATTATTCCTTTTGAAAATATTTCTATTCTATAGTAAAACATAGTAGTAGAAAGAGTACCGTGCTTTGTCTGGACTTCAATTCAAACTTTAGCTTTAACCATGTTAATGGTCCCACATTATTGGTTTGATTCATAGAGAATCAAAATAGATTTACCAACAAATCACGAAATGCTATGGTTCTTAAATATGATTTGAAATTGATTCAGAAGTAATTCGCGGAATCATGCACCCTTTTCCCTTTGGTCCTTAGTTATAACGAAAAAAAAAGTGCAGCTGGTTGGGTCCAGCCTATTCTTGAAATAAACAACTCGCACACACTCCCTTTCCAAAAAAGATCAATACACCAAGCACTACACTTAGATTTATTGGATTTGTTGCTAAAATATCGGTATTAAACCCGAAACTCCCGGCGAATGGCCAGTGAACCAAAGAAACGAAAGAATCGGTTACATTTTTCATATGATCTCCTCTTTTAGATAGACTAAAAAAAATTAGTAATTTACCTATTTCGACACAGAGTCAAAAATTAGATTTTGAAATCCTTTCTTTGAATTGGCAATTGGGGATTCCCGCTACGAAGGATACTATTTAGTATTAGGGGCCGGGACTTCTGTCAATTGCAAAACCCCTCGTTTGTTGCAACATCTCTTAAAAAGAGGGTTTTCCTTACTTTAGACTAAGAAAGGGAAAGAAAAAAGCGAATTGGTACGCTTATTTTAATTCCTCATCCTCAAATAAGTCCTTCCAATTGTAGGAGTTAAATCTTGATAGAATTCGAAAAAGCCCGAAGCACAGATATAATCAATAAGAGAAAAAAAATAAGTCAATTTCCTTTCCTATTTATAGGATTAAACAAAAGGATTAGCAAATAAAAGCGCTAATGCTACAACCAGTCCATAAATTGTTAAAGCTTCCATAAAAGCCAGACTAAGCAATAAAGTACCTCGTATTTTTCCCTCCGCCTCGGGTTGTCTCGCAATCCCCTCTACTGCTTGGCCCGCAGCAGTACCTTGACCAACTCCAGGTCCAATAGAAGCAAGCCCAACAGCCAACCCAGCGGCAATAACGGAAGCGGCAGAAATCAGTGGATTCATGATAAGTTCCTCGCACTAAAATGAAAATAAAGAAAAACAAAAACTAAAGAAATCGTTAATGATACAATCGTCCAATGAATTATGACTTAATTATTCCGTCACTGGGATTCACCCAGCCGAAGTAACTAAGAACTCCGAATTGAAGTAATAATAATATTATTATTGAACCATCAAAACTATTTCGATATCCCTTTTTTAGTTCCGATCCACGGGCACAACACAGGATTTTTATGAATCCATACGACTTTTGTTCTTCCATTTCTTTTTTCGGGACCTTTTTTTGAATTCTTCGTTCGTTTTCTTTACTTTATTTCATCTCTTTATTTTTATTGATTCAATTCCCAGTCAAAGCAAAGACGAAATCGAATAATTTCTATTGGAATCCCTATCGAAATTCACAATAGTCGCAAGAGTAGGGTGGATTAGATGTATCTTTAGTTCATATATAACTAGCAATATCTAATATCCCATATACATGTCTTTCTTCCAGAACGTAAACCAACTATTCATATCTTAGATTCAAAGTATTCGTATCTTAAAGTCAATCGTATTCTAGAGCCCCTTTTCAAAAAAACCACAAGAGTTGACATTTGATTCCATATACCTAATTATGTCCCCCTCACCTAATCACCCCATTTTTTATGAATCTCTTTTTTTAGGAATTTTTTTCTATTCCTTTTATTTATCATTATCCAACATGGCTACACTCGAAATAGACGAATTCATTGGGGCGAATCATTGCATAGAACTCAATATCAGTATTTGATTGAGGTACGGTCATGCAATTTATTATTTATTATATTAATATTTTCTTTTGGTCAATCGTTGAATTGAAGAATTGACTAAAATCAACTAAAAAGGGAATCCTTTTAGCTAAAAAGGGAATCATTTTAGAAAGCATCTTTATTTTCTTTTTTTTAATCACCCGCCTGTGATACTCTAAGAATTTTTATTCAAATTATCACTCTTGGTATTTGCTATTGGAATTGAATGAACAAATAATGAACAAAACAATATAAAGAAAATATTAATTGGCGGGGGGGGATGATATAATAAGGCCAAAGAGTAATTTTAGGAAAAAGACCCTTTCGATCTCTTTCCTACAATTCCCCAATTTCATAATTTTTTTTATACGACTCTTGATCGTATATTCTGTATTTGTAAGATTTATGGTTGGATATGTATGTTTCCTAAGTCGATTATCTTGAATTACGCATACATTGCCTTGTTCTAAGCTACAAAAAAAGACAATTTCGAAAACGAGTCAATGATGTCCCTCCATAGATTCGCCTATATAAGCCGCAGCTAAAGTTGCAAAAATAAGAGCTTGAATACCGCTTGTAAATAATCCAAGGAACATGACAGGTATAGGAACCACTAAAGGGACTAAAGAAACAAGAACAACAACTACTAATTCATCGGCTAATATATTGCCGAAAAGTCGAAAACTAAGTGATAAGGGTTTTGTGAAATCTTCTAAAATGTTAATGGGTAACAGAATTGGAGTCGGTTGAATGTATTTACTGAAATAACCTAATCCCTTTTTGGAAAGACCCGCATAGAAGTATGCTACTGACGTGAGCAAAGCTAAAGCAACGGTAGTATTTATATCATTCGTAGGTGCGGCTAACTCCCCATGAGGTAACTCTATGATTTTCCAAGGTAAAAGAGCACCAGACCAATTCGAAACAAAAATAAAAAGAAACATAGTTCCAATAAAGGGAACCCATGGGCCGTATTCTTCTCCAATCTGAGTTTTGCTCACGTCTCGAACGAATTCAAGGACATATTCGAAGAAATTTTGACTGGCAGTCGGAACGGTTTGTGGATTCCGAACGGCTATAAAGGCTGAACCTAATAAGATAGCAATTACAACCCAAGAAGTAATAAGTACTTGGGCATGGACTTGGAACCCGCCTATTTGCCAATAGAAATGTTGGCCTACTTCCACACCGGATATATCGTATAACCCCTTTAGTGTGTTGATGGAACATGATAGAACATTCATATTGCCCTCTGACCGAAATAGAAATTTAAAAGGAATTATTTTGATTCAACCATCTTCTTTTCGACTTGGCTACTTGAATTGTAGATTTTGAATATCTGCTAATTACATAATATCCACCAGTTTTTGTCTCTTTTTTTTTTGTGCGATTCAGGAATAGTACCCCAGCCATAAATCCATGGAGTTACCAAAAAAATTTATTTATCTTATTATTAATCAACGATTTCGTATATAGCTAGAGCGACCCTCACAAATTGCGAATACTAATTTGTTAAGAATTAATCGGATTGAAGCTATAGCGTCATCGTTTGCTGGAATCGAAATATCTGCGAGATCGGGGTCACAATTTGTATCGATTAAACAAATTGTTGGAATTCCCAAAGTGATACATTCTCGAAGAGCCGTATATTCTTCGTGCTGATCGACGATGATTACAATATCGGGTACCCTCGTAATATATTTAATCCCGCCCAGATACGTTTGCAGGCGTGATAATTGTCTCTTCAAAATAGCGGCATCCCTTTTGGGAAGACTGTCGAGTCTCCCCTTTTTTTGTTCCGTTTTCAAATCCCTGAACTTGTGAAGTCTTGTTTCTGTAGTGGACCAATTCGTTAACATACCACCGAGCCATTTTTTATTAACATAATGACACCGAGCCCTTATTGCAGCTCGCGCGACTGAATCAGCTGCTTTATTTTTAGTACCAACAATTAAGAATTGTTTTCCCCTACTTGCTGCATCAAAAACTAAATCACAAGCTTCTGATAAAAAACGAGCAGTTCGAGTCAGATTTGTAATATGAATACCTTTGTGTTTTGCAGATATATAAGGTGCCATTCTAGGATTCCATTTCCGAGTACCATGACCAAAATGGATTCCTGCTTCCATCATCTCTTCCAAATGGATGTCCCAATATCTTCTTGCCATTTCTCCCCCACTTCCTCTAAAAAAAAAAAAAGAGACGAGGCGCCCTGAAATAAAGAATTGTTCCGAGGGAACCTTCTCTTCTACCAGAGATTGACCATTGATAATTGATACACGATCCAGGCCATTCATTACTTTCTATTCATTATTATCTTTTTTTTTCTTACCATTAAGAAATCAAATGATCACAAATAGTTAAAAGAATCCGCTCCTAGGACTCATTAAACCCTCTAAGCAATTGCTCTGATGTATCATGGAAAGTCGTTGAAATGCAAGAGTCAAATAATTCTCTGTGGTGTAAGAAAATATCTCTCGTTTCCCCCCCGAATAAATTACCTTTTTGTCTTTCCAAAAGAATGGTGTTATGCTGCCTTGAACAGTGCACTAATCCTTTGAATCCGGTACCTACGGGTATTATCCCCCCCAGAACAACGTTTTCCTTCAAGCCTTTCAACCAATCGATACGACCTCGGAGAGCTGCTTTTGCTAAAACTCGCGTGGTTTCTTGAAAACTTGCTTCGGATATAAAACTTTGAGTATTCAGAGATGCTCTCGTTATTCCCAATAAGATAGCTCGATAACAGATCACTTCTTCCAACGCGCGCCCCGTTCGTTCCGCTCGTAACAATCCAATCAGTTCGCCGGGTAAAAAAATATTAGACATTCCATCTTCTGAAACCAAGACTTTTGATGTTATTTGACGTACAATAATTTCTAGATGCCTATTATGGATCTGCACCCCCTGCGATCGATAAACCTTTTGGATCTTATTAACCAAAGAGATACGACTTTGCACTATAGTTAGCTCAGCACCAATCAAGAATCCCCAGGGAATCCCAAGAATTCTTGTTATACGCGCGTTCCAACCCTCAACTCTCTTTTCTAGGTTCATCGATATTGAATCAAGCGAACGCACTTCTAACACTTGTTCTACTTTTGGAAGACCCTGCGTTATATCACCAGATCTCGATTTTTCATATATAAATGTAACTAATGTATCCCCTTCGTAAAGGATTTCTCCATAATGCCCATGAACAGTTGCTCCAGGAGTAGCCAAATAAGGCTTAGCTGATCGTATTACTACAGAGTTGACTTGAACAATTAAAACTTGACCAGATTTTAGGTGTGGTCCGTTTTTGGCTATACATACATTTTCACAAAGAAACTGCCCAAGACTAATTCTCGGGGACATTTCCTTACAATAATTATGATGGAGAAAATACCAATTCAAATTAAATGGATTCAAAATGATCTTACTGTCTGTATCAGGATTCGAAATTTCCCCGTTTTCATCCATTAAATAATATTTAAGTATTTGACAAGGCTGTTTTAAATTGTCAAGTTTCAAATATTTAGTTACCGAGAGATGATTATGAGTTATTAAATAGTAAAATGAATAAAAATTCGCAATTTGAAGGACTGTTCCTAAAGGTCCCAACGAATTCCTAATTGGGGTTAGAGAATCTTTTTGAGTTGGAATTGATTGTTTTATCACATTGTGATATTTTACATCGTTCAATGGACCCATTCGAAAATAATTAGATGATGACAAAATTCTCAAAGATTGGCATTCCTTATTTCTATTCAACAACGTACGAATAGTTCCTTGATTTTGGCTAAGTGATTGTTCAACCCCCGCCTTGCCAAAAACGGAATAAAACGGATTGCTATTGGTGCGAACGGAACCATTATCAGAGATCAATCCTGAACCTGACGGATGATTCCTTTTTCTGATATATGAAATTTGGGATTTCACTAAGTTGATTCTTAAGAAATCGCGAATCAGACCATTTGTACGTACTTCAACAAAGGAAGCACAAACCTCTTCGACGGAAGAACTTTTTTTGTCTTGGTCCCAATTCAACACAAAACACGTCCGAACTAATTGAATACTTGTATCAGGAATTCCCCGAGCAGCTTTGCCCTTCCCATAAAGGACATAATTGACAACTCGAAATTTCATATTATCCTTTTCCCGCAGCGGATCCTGGGGGAAGAGTGTTGCTAAATTTATACCGTCTGCTATTTCATATGTGACTACGGGTCGAACCAAAACAAAATACTTTTTCTTGGTAGGTGTGATCCGTTGAACATAGATCCATTTTTTCAATTTTTTTGATTCCTTAGTGGATTCCTTAAGTTTTTTTTTTTCCCTTTCTGGCGGTATCAAGATGCCACTGTGTCGGGATATCTTATCTATCTCTCCGGGAAAATGGATATCTCCCGAAAATATTTTTAGTTCAATCCCCCCTTTTTTTCTCTCCATTCGCACCAATCCGGCCACTCGGCTTCTTATATTTAAAGTGATTCGTGTATCTACTCCAATGATACTATTATTCCGTACCATTAGGTAAGAAGATTCGGGAAAAATATGCACTTCCTCGGGAATGAAAAAAAGGCGATCTATTTGCATTTGGTATTTTGGCTTAATTTTTTTGAGTCCTCGATACTCAATCAAGTCCTCTTTTTTGACGATTGAATGCGCCCCCAGAGTCCCATATTTAGTAATTCCGGAACTCTTTCTTCTGTATCGAGGATCGTCGAAATAAGCAAGAATACTATTTCTACGGAAAATACCCCCTATGGGTATTTCAATCGAGATCCCTGAATGGGGCATTAGCTCTTTCTCTTGTTCTTGAATCGAGTGGAATGGAATAAGAAATCGATTTCTTTGCCTTTTTGCCAATAAATCCGAATTCGCGTGGAGAATTGCAGGATGTATGAGATTACAATGACCAGTACCTATGATTCTCTTAAATCCCGAATAATCAGATATCTCAAGAATTCCACCTTCTTTTTTAGCAGAAAAATCAGAACTAAATAATTTGTGTCTCGCTTGATCATTATTCACCGAGAGCGAGAGGCTAGAAATCTCTCTTCGTTCGACAGAAAGAGAATGAATATTCATTTGATCTTGATCCTTGTAGAGTGAAAAAGAAACTACACTAGATCTGCATGAACCCCCCGATAATATCCATAAATGACTTGTTTTTGGCAAGAGGTGTACGTTACTATATGTAAATTCGGGTGCATGGTACACATCAGTACTCCAGTGCATTTCTCCCTCTGAATCAGAATAGATATGTTTTCGAACCCTCTCTTTAAAATTCAAAGTGTATGCTCCCGCCTGAATCTCAGCAATCACTTGTTCTGATTCGACATATTGATCGTTTTGAACTAAAAGAAAACTTTTTGGTGGAATAGTCACATTATGCATAATATCTTCACTCTCAATAATTATATCCAAATCTATCGAACATAGAAAAGCAGGATGCCCGTGACGTGTGCGCGTGGGATGAACCAAATCCTCGTTGAATTTGATTTTACCATTAGAAGGGGCTCGTACATGTTCTGCAGTGCCCCCTGTAAATACGCCACCGGTATGAAAAGTCCTTAATGTTAGTTGAGTCCCCGGTTCTCCAATAGATTGACCCGAAATAATACCTACGGCTTCCCCCAATTCAACCAGGTCACCATGAGTCGGACTCCGACCATAGCATAATCGACAGATCCAAGATGTACTCCTACAAGTAAAGGGGGTTCGAATAGATATTGCTTGTGCTCGAAAGGTTATGAGTCGATTGACAAGTCCAATCCCCATATCTTGATTTCTAATGGCGATGCATCGCGGACCCATATATATATCGTCTGCTAATACACGACCAATTAATGTTTGGCTAAAAACCCTTTCCGACAGCATCCTATTTTGATTTTGAGGACTCACAGAAATTCCTCGGATGGTGCCACAATCTGTTCTACGTACAACAATGTGTTGAACTACTTCAACAAGTCTGCGCGTAAGATATCCAGCATCTGATGTTCGTACAGCGGTATCTACAACTCCCTTGCGGGCTCCATAGCAAGAAATTATATATTCTGTTAAAGAAAGTCCTTCGCGTAAATTGCTTTGAATGGGTAAATCAATCATTTGACCTTGGGGATCAGACATTAATCCTCTCATACCCACCAATTGGTGTACTTGAGATGCATTTCCTCTAGCTCCCGAAAAAGACATTATATGGGCTGGATTAAAGGGATCGGTCATCCTGAAATTAGGATTCATTTCTTGTCGCAAATATTCACTTGTAGCATACCATATCTCAATGGATTGACGTAGTTTTTCTATCGCGTGTACATTCCCATAATGATGGTGTTTTTCCAAAATAAAACTTTGTTGTTCAGCATCTTGGACTAGCCATCGCTTAGAAGGTATCGTTAAAAGATCATCAATGCCTAATGAAATAGATGTAGCAGTGGCTTGCTGGAAACCCAGGGTCTTTACTTGATCCAGGATGTGTGATGTATATGCCATTCCGAAGTGATCTATTAACCTGCTAATAAGTCGTTTAATGGCAGTTCCATCTATCATTTTATTGTGAAAGACCAGACTCGCCCGTTCTGCCATAAGTACCTCCGTATTCCGCTGAGTAGGATTCGACAATGGATTTGAGTCAATGATTGGAAAACTTCCTTTTCTCGATCTTGATTCACGTAGAAAGGTCAGCAATGGTGGTCATACTTGAACCGGAAAGGCCCAAGGTGTCATAGAATTACTTAGTTTAGACACCATATGATTAGACACCATATGATTAGGTACCATATGAGCAGGCCCGACAAAACCCTTGTATAGCTTCTTCGATTTCTCGATAAAGAGAAATATGGCCAACGGTGGTTCGAATGTATATAGAAAGAATTTCTTTTTTTACACTTCGTACTATTAGATAATGTCCATAAATCTCATGATAGGTACCCAAAGATTCATAGTGAACTTCGATGGGAGCTTCCCTTGAAGCAATAACGCGTTGATCTAATCGCCACCGGAGCCACAAAGGACTATCTAAATTGATTCTTTTCTGCCGATAAGCCCCAATTGCATCATAAGAATTACAAAAAAAGGGTTCTTTCGTATACTTATAGCTATTATCGTCAATTCTTTCATCTTGATAATTTTTTCGATTACATGGATGATACCTATTTGCACAAATACCTCGACGATTCCCGCTCGTTAATACATAGAGTCCAATAAGCATATCTTGAGTCGGTACGGAAATGGGATCTCCAATAGTAGGAGACAAGAGATTCATATGAGAAAACATAAGTAAACGAGCCTCCGCTTGAGCCTCTAAAGATAAAGGTACA